CCTATCTCGATATCCTGCTCGTAAAAAATACGCTAATTATATGTGAGATAATTTTGCCAATAAAAAAAATATGTGTATTTATTACATTTATTCACATTAATAATAAATAAATACGCGCGGCATTATATTATTATAATAATAACTAATTAAACATAATGAATTACTATGGAGCGGGTAGCGGGAATCGAACCCGCATCGTTAGCTTGGAAGGCTAGGGGTTATAGTCGACGTCAATTCATCATTTAAAATTTTAACGCCTCTAATCCAAAACCGAACATGAAACTTTGGTTTCATTCGGCTCCTTTATGGAAAACAGATTTCTAGATCTAAGTCGTAAACGTACTAAAAAAAAAAAAATGAGATCCATAACATCTATGTTAGCTTTTCTGCCTGAATGTATTCAAAACAACTCGCTTCTTAGATGATCCCTCTAGAAGAGTGGAATTATCAAAAATTCTTCTAGTTACTTCGTTCTTTATTTCTACTTGTGTGAATCCTGAGGAAAATAATTGTGTTTCCGCCGAGCTGAAACAATATGTCGATGGCTTTAGTAAACCAAAGGCATCGTTTATAGCTATTTTGCTTCAATTTCCCCTCTAAAAAAATGGAAGATCTAGTTACGATTCGAAAAATACTTTTTGTATTGCCCTCCATGGATTCTTTACTCATACTCATTCAATTGGAAGTCTTTATCCAACTCAAAAAATTATGCTTCGCGATTCCATAATCCAATTTTTCAATTTAGAATCGATCCTTGGATACAAATCACGAGAATGTATATTTTTCCTCAAATCATTTATTGAGAGGTAAAGGATTAAATCCTTTCTAAGAAATAAAGTTTTTAATCGGAATATAATAGAACCGAAAGACCCCTTAACTATTTAAGTTGTTAATAGAACGAATCACACTTTTACCACTAAACTATACCCGCCACAATGTGATTATTGTATATGAATGGACCCTTTGTCGAACAAGAGCATCATACGTAATCAAAATAGGATCGCAACAAAACAATAAATGAAATGGCCCGGTCAGTACCCCGGTCAGTACCTAGCCAGGCCGGGGAATAAAAGAAAGAAGATTTCGTACGAAATCAAAGAGGTATTCTATTCTTTATTTCATTTTTTCTATTGCGGGTATTCCCGTTATCTAAATTGAATTTGAATAGAATTGCTGAAAAACAGAAGATTTTTGTATCTTTTGTATCTGTATTATAATCTAAAGAAATACTTTTTCTTTACTTTATGTGTAACATATTAATTATCCCTTGTTTAATTGGGAGAGATGGCTGAGTGGACTAAAGCGTCGGATTGCTAATCCGTTGTACGAGTTATTCGTACCGAGGGTTCGAATCCCTCTCTTTCCGTTTCTGCTGACGACTTGAGATTTTCTTTCAAATTCGAAAGAAAATCTCGAGCACTTTTTTATCATAGCATAGTTAAATATCTCGAATAGATAAAATCATAAGAAAATGCAGACATCAAGCAACAAAAAATCTCTTTTTTTATTCCTCACGTCCAGGATTACGTCCTGGATCATTAGATAGGAATCCGAAGATAAAGAGAGAAACAAAGAATATCACCACTGTGTAAACGAAGAGTTTGAGAGTAAGCATTACAAAATCTCCAAGATAAAGATCATTTTTGGTAAAAAGGGAATAGATTATCCATTTTTATACCACATATTATTCTATTTTGACACCAAACCAAGAAAGAAAATTCTATAAAAGAAATTCATTTGTAATTAAGTTTGTAATTAAGACTTTTTCGATATGAAAATGATCTTTCATGTGCACAATTAGTTATTGTGGGGACCCTATACCTATAATAGGGCCCTTGTTCACTGGAAGTAGAAGGTCAGAATGAGGTGATCTAGATTCATTGCGCTTATCCAAGAATTTCCATATTTGAATTGAGGGTTCCCGATGTAAGACTTATCTGATCTTATCAATTGATTGTTAGAATCTTTTTTTTTTTTTTTATTGAATAAATAATGAATGTTTGTAGGACAGTATTAAAGATCTTATCGAAAACTTACAGCGGCTTGCCAAACAAAGGCTAAGAGCAAAAAGAACAAAGGTATGACTGGCATAATATCTACGATTGGATTGAAAAAAGCGTAAGCCTCGGGCAATTTGGCAAAGAAAAAATGACTCGAATGAAGTATAGAATTAAAATAGATACAGATCAAACTAAAGATATTAAGCATAACCAATGTTTCATTCTTGGAGATAATTGTATTTTGTTTTGATTGAGTTATCGATATAAGTTAAAAACGAAGAAAGCGAAAATAGCTCCCAATCCTTCCTTTTTTTGACTAACCCAATCAAAAATCCTTCCATTCTCAAACGAAAATAAAAGGAATCATACTTTCATACAATATCTTAATTAAATTATATGCAATGATCAATAAATTGAGTTTTATTTTACAACTACACGTGTCAAATCTTAGTAACAATGTAACGGATTCCATGGATATGTGGGCGGGAATTGACGAACAACCAATACCTATATTAGTGTTTATTAGTGTTGAATCGAAATCGAAATGGGGCGTGGCCAAGTGGTAAGGCAACGGGTTTTGGTCCCGCGACTCGGAGGTTCGAATCCTTCCGTCCCAGAGTCGTCGAATTTTATCCTATTCGAATAAAGATTTTTTTTTCTATGTAAAAAATTGGACCTCTTTCGTTTATTTGTTTAAGAGTGTAATGTTTATTTATTAGTTCCTTGTTTCCGATTTCTAATGATTCATAAAAGAATAATATCTTTGACAGTTATATTTCTGTTTTGGTGAAAAGATCTGTTATTCCTTAAATATCTGCAATTACCCTCGTTGACAATTTAATTGTTCGGGATATCGGATGGATACAAAACGATCCTATTATTCCTTATTCCAATTTTGATTTTATCAATCAGATCAGATGAAAGAATAATGACCTAAACCTTACCTTTTTTATTATTTGTATTTATTATTCTTTATATTTTCTTGAATTTCGATTTCTTTTTTCGCGGGGATGAATAAAAATAAAGAAACATAAATTCATTGTATTTTTGATCTATCTAGCTGGGTGAAATCATTGATGATTCAATTCGAAAATTCTCTATTATATATTCTTTAATATGTTATCTTTATTTTATGATAATTTGTGTCTCTTTAATCAATGAGCTATTCGCTCACATTTTTTAGCTTCTTGGTATTCGAAGAAGTGTGTAATTGGGGAATCTATACCTATCGAGTTACTTCTGCCCCTTTGCAATTGGACTCGCTTTTTTGTTAATTTAATTAATAACGTCTATTCATTCTGTTCGGGTATTGGAAATCTAATTAAAGACCTTTCTTTAGTAAATAAAGAAAAAAATGGAATTTTTCATGATTGATCATCTTATCTTGTCTTGAACAATCTGTTGACGATGCGGATTGAAAGAGGAATTCTTTTATTTGTTTTATTTGTATTTTTGTGTTCTTTTTTTTCATATAGATTTCTTTTATATAGGTGGGTTAAAAAAATTGCATTTTTGTTGATACTTCTTCAAATAAATCTATATACATATATAGTATATAGAACGAAAGTATGTATTGTTATGTATTGTATCCATTGAGCCAATGATTATTCATGATTCCATATTGAATCAATTCCATACCGGTTCCAAACCAGAGGAATGTTATGGTAAAACTTCGTTTAAAACGATGTGGTAGAAAGCAACGTGCGGCTTGAAGGACATGATCGGTTGTGGATTCTTACATCCACCATTTTTATATAGGAATTTTGAGGTGCTCTTAGCTCGACATAGTTTGTTCTGTTCTACTAGAACCCCCATTTAGTTGGGTTGTGAGTTAAAGTAAATAGTACACGATGTAGCTCGAGTGGAAAGGATTAATTCATTTTTCAGAGGTAAGGATCTAGGGTTAATGTCAATCAATAAGTTCGAACAACTTCGTAAGCATATCTTCGATATAGAAATTTGAAAGATTCAATTTGAACAAAACCCCCTTTTGGTTTGAAACTTTTGTTGGAATTGGGAAAAATATTTCGATCAAAAGTGTATCATAGGGGAATCAAGCATTCGCATGATTCTTCGATAGTCAATAAATCACAAAAGGTATGTTGCTGCCATTTTGAAACGATTCAGGATCACCGAAGTAATGTCTAAACCCAATGATTCAAAATAAAGATAAACGGTCCTGGAACAAGAAAAGGCCAATTGAAATTGTCTCAATAATTTGAGCAGAAAAGAAAAAAAATAAGGAATAAAAAAGTGGATTCTAAACGAGACAAAAATTTGGTTAGAGACAGCTCAATAAATGAAATGTCAAGAACTCGGGGTTTTCCTTTAAACTCTTTGAGAATTATCCAACTTGAGTTATAACGAGAATGCTTTTTCTTTTCGGGTTTTTCGGTAAGGAAGAAAAAAACGAAAAAACCGTAGTTTAATTGAATTGATGATTTATTTTATAGATCTATTTGTCACTCTATATAGTATAATCTAAATTAGAACCATTCTTTCTCGAGCCGTACGAGGAGAAAGCCTCCTATACGTTTCTAAGGGGGGATTTTTCATCTATATCTATCCCAATGAGCCATCTATCGAATCGTTGCAATTGATGTTCGATCTCGAAGAGAGGGAAGAGATCTTCGGAAAGTAGGTTTTTATGATCCGATAAAGAATCAAACTTATTCAAATGTTCCCGCCATTTTAAATTTCCTTGAAAAAGGGGCTCAACCTACGGGAACCGTTCATGATATTTTAAAGAAGGCAGAGATATTTAAGTAACTTCGCGTTAATTACACGAAATTTAATTCAATAATAAATAGAAAAAAAGCTGGGGACGCTCCCCCTTTTTCTCATTTTCATTTTTTCTTCACTATTCCCCTTCCCGGCCCCCATTTTTTTGTTCTATTCTATTCATCTTTATTGACTAGTATCCCATATGATCTCTCTCCTATTAGTCAAAAAAGAAAGTTTTTTATATCCAAGATGAGAGTCAATATGAGAGGGATAGAAAAAAGATCGAGTAAATATATAAACTAAGAGAATCTATAAAATTATGTACGGTGGATTCGACTCAATTGAGCGTTTTTTGGTGAGACTCCACTAAAAAGTGGGCCGAGCTTTCTTATTGTATCTTTATGTTTATGAATATTGAAGAAACTAAAGGGTTTCTTCAATATTTTTTTCTTTTCTACACTTTTTTTCTATGTAGGTTATTTATGAAGTGCCAATCCAACATAAGTCTTTTTTCTTTTCTTAGTTTTTTTTTTCATTTCTTTTGTTTTCTTAATGCTCGTATTGACAATAGTGTATTGAGCAAATATAATTGATCGTGGATAAATAGAGCCATTTATCCCCGTCCTATAAGTTTTGTTACTTTACTTCATGTAAGTGATAGGTTCCTGAAATTCGATTGACACAATACAAAAAGTCTCTTCTGAAAAAAAAAAAAATGAATTACAAGAAAACTTGTATCAATTTATCTTATAATTTTTTCTATTTTTATTTCATTCGACCTGTTCATTTTTATGTTCATAATTGACTCTAATAAAGTATTTTGGGTGGGGTTGTCCAACCCAATCTCTGTTTTTTTATTACGATCGTATCTACATATCATAATTTCCATTTTGGGTTGCTAACTCAACGGTAGAGTACTCGGCTTTTAAGTGCGGCTAGAATCTTTTACACATTTGGATGAAGCAACGGATTCGTCCATACCATTGGTAGAGTTTGTAAGACCACGACTGATCCTGATAGGGAACGAATGGAAAAAACAGCATGTCGTATAAATGAATAACTCTAAGATATAGAGTACGAAATCCTTACTTAACTTACGGGATCGGTATAAAAGCAGTATTCTTTTGATTCTTCGAGTTTTAATTCTTAGAGCGGTACAAAAAAATTCGTGGTTGGATCGAGTGAATAAATGGATAGAGCTGAAAAGCTCAAATTATAGGGAAACAAAAAAAGCAACGAGCTTCTGTTCTTAATTCGAATAATTACCCGATCTAATTATACGTTAGAAATATATTAGTCCCAGGTGCGGTAAAAGGTTATTTATTTCATAACTTTACTTAAATAATAGGTGGAGAATCCACTTTTTTTAAACTTTTTTAAATAATAGGTGGAGAATCCACTTTTTTACGAATCCTAACTATTAACTATATCCCTGAGTGGAGACGAATGTGTAGAAGAAATAGTATATTGAGAAACAGAATTTCATTTATTCTAAAGTCAAAAGAGCGATCGGGTTGCAAAAATAAAGGATTTATAACCATCTTGGTATCGTATAACAAACAAAAACCAATTGGATGGCAAAAGAAAGAATCCGTTAATTAATCATCTCCAAGGTATCTATTCTTTTCTTAACTAACGATATACCTTGTTTTAACTGTATCGTACTATGTATCATTTGATGGCCCAAGAAACCCCCCATTTTGGTTCAAATCTAATTTAAAATGGAGGAATTACAAGGATATTTAAAGATGGATCGATCTCTAGAACGAGACTTCCTATATCCACTTCTCTTTCAGGAATATATTTATGCGCTTGCTCACGATTATGGGTTAAATAAATCGATTCCTTATGAGCCTAGGGAAATTTTAGGTTATGACAATAAATATAGTTCACAAATTGTTAAACGTTTAATTACTCGAATGTATCAACAGAAGCATTTGATTATTTTGGATAATGATCCTAATCAAAAAAAAATGATTGGTCATAATCAAAATTTGGATTCTCAAATGATATCAGAGGGGTTTGCAGTCATTGTGGAAATTCCATTTGCATTGCGATTAGTATCCTCCTACCAAGGTAAAGAACTAGAAAAATCAATTAATTTACGATCCATTCATTCCATATTTCCCTTTTTTGAGGATCCATTTTTACATTTAAATCATGTATTAGATATACTAATACCCTATCCGATCCATTTGGAACTATTGGTTCAAACCCTTCGTTGTTGGATACAAGATGTCTCCTTTTTGCACTTATTGAGATTATTTCTCTACGAGTATCGTAACTGGAATAGTTTGAGTACTCAAAAAACGAAACAGAATCCTCTTATTTTGAAAGAAAATCAAAGATTCTTCTTGTTCCTATATAATTTTCATGTATATGAATCGGAATCCATATTCATTTTTCTACGTAAACAATCTTCTCATTTACGATCAACATCTTCTATAGCGTTTCTTGATCGAACACATTTTTATGGAAAAATAACAAATTTTCGAGTGGTTTTTCATAATTATTTTCATACCATCCTATGGTTGTTCAAGGATCCCTTCATGCATTATTTCCGATATCAAGGAAAATCCATTCTGTCATCAAAAGGAACTTCTCTTCTGATGAAGAAATGGAAATATTACCTTGTAAATTTGTGGGAATGTCATTTTTATTTTTGGTCTCAACCGGATAGGATTCATATAAACCAATTATCCAATCATTTTCTCGATTTTTTGGGTTATCTTTCAAGTGTACGACCAAATCCTTCAGTAGTAAGGAGTCAAATGTT